ACTATAACCAATTGAAGGTATGGATCCAATCTAAAAATAAAAAGGGCATACTCTCATTTTTTTGTTTGTAGCCCTTTGGCGACATGGCCGAGCGGTAAGGCGGGGGACTGCAAATCCCTTATTCCCCAGTTCAAATCCGGGTGTCGCCTGATCAACAAAAAACTCGAAATCCTATATTCTGTTTTGCTTTTGCTGATATAACTCGACAAATTTTCTCCAGCAAAAACAAGTGAGCAAAAACAAGTGTAAGAAAAGGGCTCTTGATACTTTCTTGATTATAAACTTCCGGAGGTTTTGTTTTCTAAAGTGTTGTAGTCTAGGATTCAAGGAAAAACTAGAGTAGTGGAAGGGAATCAGTAAATCTTGATATGGTAGCCCCTCCCCTACTAATGGAGGGGCTACTAGCGGAGTCTTGAATTAGATTGCATAATGGGAGTGTCTAATTAACTAATGAATGGTTGTAGAAGGGTTGGAATTTGGATACAGACTGATGAAAGTCTCTGAGTGTTCAGGCATCCAATTAATATTAGATTGGATGGATAATTGGCTTTTACTTTTTGCGGGACACCAAAAGAAAGAATAAGTCTTATTATTGCTACATGTGAGTAACATTCTTTTGATACTTCCAAAAGTGTTACTGCGTATTTTGCTTGTGCTTAATGGTTCTCGATTTTACTAGAAATCATACAATAACTTGTTATAAGTTATAAGCGGATTTATTGAAGTGTTTCATCAACGGTGGTGTGTCAGAATTCCCTTTTCTTTTTGACTATGCGCCGGTAATTCCACTATTATTAGTGAACAATAATGGAAAAATTCCTTCATATTTGTTTCATATTCAGATTCATAGAGATAGGGGACATAATACACATGGATATAGTAAGTCTTGCTTGGGCTGCTTTAATGGTAGTCTTTACATTTTCCCTTTCACTCGTAGTATGGGGAAGAAGTGGACTCTAGGGGTACTCCTAATTGGGTTGAGGAATCAAACCGTATCAATTGTTTTCAAGATCGTTTTGCAAAGCCTTTTTTTTTAACTATTTTATTAGTCTTCATTTCGAAATTCTTGGATTCTAGTGAAATAATGTATTCTATGAATAATATAGATGAATAATACCCTTTCAATCAAAATCAAACAAACATTTCAATAATTCCCATGTTCGTATTTCGAAAGTAAACTTGTTTTTATTTCCTTCCCTCTTTACTGTTCAAAGAGAAAAAAAAGTAGTTTTTTTATTTAATAAGATCTTGCCTCAGTGGAGTCACATATTGCACACTTACCCCCCGTTTTATTTATTATTTTAGGAATTTCATTTATGCCATGCTTTATTGACTCATTTCATATCATGGATCAAAAGAAAAGAAGTTCAATTTTAAATCGGTAGGGTATACCCCTTTTTCGAAACGAAATCCAAAGAAAAGTTACCGTAGAACTGAACTCTTTGGATCATCTGTCAACTGCTCAATGAATTACTTCTTTGAAATGTTAAAAAAAAAAAGATTACTTGGTTTTCGTTTTTTTTTTATTAAATTAATATATGCCTATTCCATTCCATTTTTCCTTCATTTCTGATTATTTTCAATATGAATCCCGGTATCCATCAAAAGAATCAAATCCATGAAATGAAAGAATTAGAAAATCGTAAGACTTGCCTTTCAATTATTTCAGATTGATTGAAATCAACACAAATAAAATAGATCAAGCGAAGAAAGAAAATTGAGATACTATGGACATTACATATATTTAATTGATATCGACATGGATGAAGATACATATTGTAGATTCATCTATATTAAGCTTGTATCTTTATACATTACAATAATAAATATAGATATAGATAGTATGGTAGAAAGATTCATATATATATCTTTTTCTACCATACTATCGAGTTTTATAGGATACTGCTGATTCTAGTCCATTCATTTTATTTAAGACGTGAAATTGGAATCCTTTTTTTCTTAAATCCTTGATAAAAAGTCAAGTTTCATTCAAATTAATCACCTTGACTGACAGTTTTTACGTATATTATAAGTAAAAAAGCGGTAGGAACTAGAATGAACAGCGCTGTAGCAATAAATGCGAGAATATTTACTTCCATAATTTCATTGTTTTTTTTTACTTCGCAATAACTCGGGATTTAATCCCATAGAGATGAGAAATTTGTCGCTTGTAAATTCAATGCGATGACTTACATTTCAATGACATCGAATCGGATCAATATCATGAATAACAATATCTAAGCTATCAAATCGATTCACCGTCGAGAATTGAATAGTATAACATAGGAAGATCTTTTATCCACACCGAATACAAAATGTGATTCCTGGTCCAATCAAAAGAATTCCTTTCCTTTATTTCTATATTCTTTTCCACTCTTTCTTTTCGGTAATCTACCACCTTCCTTGTACAATCATCTGATGATGTATCATCTGACTGCTTTTCCACTTTCACCGTTTCCAAATAGTTTACAAGTAAACCCCAACAAAAAATAGAAAGGAAAAAATAAATAAAAAAAGGATATCGTTGGGAATGGAATTCTGTCATTTGTATCCCCTGTCACAGAAAATGGAGGGATCAATTGATGTATTTTTTTATTGCATCCGTCGGGACTGACGGGGCTCGAACCCGCAGCTTCCGCCTTGACAGGGCGGTGCTCTGACCAATTGAACTACAATCCCAGGGAAATAAAGAAAAGTGTACAGCATAGATATTCTTATGATTTCATTCAAGCCATTTTTTTTCTATTTAGATTTTAGATTCGAATCGCCGTGTTGTAACAAACAAAGGCGCGAGTGATATATTGATATCCATACGGGTATGCACTTTAGTGAGAAGTGAGAGCGGCGCGGATTCCTAGTTACTAGGAATCCTTTGGTTATTGCCAAATAAATCGATCGATAATCAATTTTAAAATGAAAAAAGAGTCCTTTTTGTTTACTTTACTCTTTCTTTTCATTAAACTTTATACTTAATGATCCTGATATGAATCTACATCGTTATCAAGTTCAGAATTTATGGGAACAAATAAATAGAACAAATAAAAAACAAATAGCGGTAGGGATGGATATATCAGAAAATTGGACTTTTTTTATTCTTATTCTTCCCTACTTTTTTTGTTTGGCTTTTCTGGAAAACAAAATACAAAAAAATGGGCATTTTTTGTTATGGCGGATCAGCGAATTATTGGGCCGAGCTGGATTTGAACCAGCGTAGACATATTGCCAACGAATTTACAGTCCGTCCCCATTAACCGCTCGGGCATCGACCCAGGAAGAATCAATTCTAGGTTTATTGATAATCCATGATCAACTTCCTTTCGTAGTACCCTACCCCCAGGGGAAGTCGAATCCCCGCTGCCTCCTTGAAAGAGAGATGTCCTGAACCGCTAGACGATGGGGGCATATTTGCCTGACCGCGATCATACTATGTTCATAGTATGAACAGTTTTTTGAAATTGTCAATATAATGGAATGATATGACTAGATGCCAAAACAAAGCTTTTTCCATCTTTTATGATTTTCCATTTTTGATTCATGATTTATACTCAGTAAATCATTCATTTTAATCGCCACTCTATTCTATATAGAAATGAATTAGATAAATTCAATCGATTATATATATAAAGAAACTAGATTATATTAATAATACAAAGTATAAGATCCTTTCGGGAAGTGATTGGTCTGACATAGACATAAAAAAGGGAGTTAAACCTCATTTATTCCACTTTCATTCATTGATTCACTCATTATTAAGACGAGACAGGCGTATTTCTATCTCACACCAAGCCAGTAAATTAACAAAAAGTAAATCGGGAAGTTGGGGAAGAGGGAACAAGAAGTTATCGAAAATTATGTGTGTGTTTTTTTTTTTTCTAAAAATTGGGTTCGGCGGACAAAGCAAATCTCTTCATCACATGTTTCGATAAAATAGATTGGATCTATGTCGAATTGCTAAGGTACATGTATTAATCAAATCAAATAAATGAATTTCGTTCTGTTCTGATAAGCCAATTATGATCGGCCTTGAAACAATTCATTGCATTGATATTTATCAAATCCAATATCAATAAACCCATTTTACCCTCTCCACGTTAAGTAAATTAGAATTCTCATTACTGAATGAGCTACTAGCCACTATGAGTCTACTGCATATACTTATATATATAAATAGATCTTATCCGTCTACTGATTCATTCAGTAATTGAATAGAACGGCCCTTTTAACTCAGTGGTAGAGTAACGCCATGGTAAGGCGTAAGTCATCGGTTCAAATCCGATAAGGGGCTTTTGGCTTTTTTTTTCATAAAACTCCAGTGAAATAGTAGTATTCATATTTAAACAAAGAATAGGGATGTTGTTTTTATTGGTAATAAAAAACCAACTGTATATGTATAATAATTTAATTAGAAACTGTATAATTTAACTCTAATAAGTTATTATTCTAATGAGTTAGAGTAGAGTAATTCTAAAAGAAAGTTGAACATTTGTTTATTATAATGAATAATGATAAGTCGTCTCTTGAAGCAACAAATATATATTTCTATTTTGCATTATATTATTCCAATCAAATCCATTGTAAAGAATTGTAAAGATTAGAAATCAACAAAAGAAAAAGTAAGTGGATCTAACCCATTGAATCGTGACTATATCCACTATTCTGATATTCAAATTCGATAGAGATGAAATTGGAACAGTAGATTTCGTTTTATTTCATATTTATTTGGACTCCACAAGAATAAGAATCTGTCGATATTTCCGATTCAATCTTCTTGTTCCTAGGAATGAATTACCTTTATAGAGAAAGAGAAACGTTTATTTCAAGTTACAACCTAAGAGCCTTTTTCAACATCTTATCTTTCTTTGATTCCAGAACACAATAAGATCCATTTCTATCTATATAGAATATATAGAATTTATTAGATAGAAACCTAAATCAAATCATGTCTTCACATATCAAATATTTCCATATCGATACATATGACACTTTTGTTCTGACAATGT